CTAAAAGTCTTTCTAGTTACTTCGTTCTCTATTTCTATTTTAGATAATCTTGAGGAAAAACATTTTATTTCTACCGAGCTAAAAGAATAGAATATGCCGATCGATGACTTTAGTAAACTAAAGTCATCGTTCTTTAGCCACTTTTTTGCTTCAATGTCCTTTCGACAAATCAAAACTAGAAGATTTAGTTACGATGAAAAATTCAAATTTATATTTTAATCCATGGATTCTTTACTCATACTCATTCAATTGGAAGTATTGATCCAATTCAAAACAAATTCTGTTTCGTATTTTCATAATCCAAATTTAAACTATTCAATTAATAGTTGATCCTTGGATACAAACTACGAGAATGAAAAATTCTCCTCAAATTGGTCATTGAGAGGTAAAGGATTAATTCCTTTTAAGAAATAGAGTTTTTTTATCGGATTAGGAATCAAACCGAAGGATCCCTTAACTCTTAAAGAACGAATCACACTTTTACCACTAAACTATACCCGCTACAATGCGATTATTGTACCTAAATGGAACTTTTGTCGAACAACGCCATTTAACGCAATCAAGATAGGATCATAACATAATAATGAAAAATGAGAGTATTGAGCTTTTTCGTAGGAGGGGCTTCAGAAAGGAGATTTAAATAACTAAGCATGCAGTTCTTTTTTTTGATGGAGAGTTTTGACGGATACATTTCAACAACATAGCTAAAGGCATAATAGACGAATTTTGCAAGAACCTATAGTTTTCTTTTTTTTTTTCTATCGAAACACTAGAAACATTCCTTTTTTTATTACTTCAATCAATTTTCTATCTACGATCCGTTGAACTAAAAAAAAGGGCCCGGCGAGGTATTGCCCAAGCCAGGCCGTGGAAAAGGCCGTTCGGGAGAAGTATTTCGGGTTTGATTTATATTGTATATTGATTGAATTTTTTTGTTTTCTTAGTTGGAATTTTGAATAAACCTTGTAGTATATCTATTTATATTCAATATTTATTTTATGTATTTATATGCTTGTATACACAATTTTCCACTTTTTTTATTTAATTTTTTTATTTAATTTAGATTTTTTATAAATAAATAGAAATAACGTAAGAAATTTGACTTATATTAATAATAAAATTAAAATTAAATTATAATATACCATTATGAAGAATATTTCAATTGAAAAAAGATAAAAAATTTGAATTGGCACGTTATGTGTAATCTAACTATAGTAATTCTTTTTTGTAATGACTTTTTGCCATAGGGAGAGATGGCTGAGTGGACGAAAGCGTCGGATTGCTAATCCGTTGTACGAGTCATTCGTACCGAGGGTTCGAATCCCTCTCTTTCCGTTTCTGTTGATGATTTACTATTTTATTTTTTTCCTTTTCGAATTTTTTGAATTCTTTTGATTTATTCATTATTCAATAAAAAAGGAAGGAAACTCCTCTCTTATTCTTCACGTCCGGGATTACGTCCTGGGTCATTAGATAGAAATCCGAAAATGAAGAGAGAAACAAAGAATATCACTACTGTGTAAACGAAGAGTTTGAGAGTAAGCATTACACAATCTCCAAGATCTTTTTGTGCAAAAAAGAGAATAGGTTCCCCCATATAATATATTCTATTTTGACACCGAGAATTAAAGTAGTTTCTGTAAACCGAAAAAATATAAAAAATCGCTTTCCTACCCCAAATTTTTTGGAAAGGACCTCCTGGGGTCTTTCGCGGAAATTGTTGTTATGGCGAGAAAGGAGGTGATTCTTATTTTTTAGGCTATCCAAGACTTTTTATATTTGAATCGAGAGCTCATACTATAAGACGTATCTGATCTTTTCATTTATTAGTATAATCGTATTAGAATTTTTTTCTCAAACAAAGCATTAATTTTTCAAGGACAAGATTTCAAATCTCATCGAAAACTTACAGCAGCTTGCCAAACAAAGGCTAATAGAAAAAAGAGTAGAGGTATGACTGGCATAAAATCGACGATTGGGCTCAAAAATGCATAGGCCTCGGGCAATTTGGCGAATAAAAAGCTACTAAAAGAAAGGGCAGAATTAAGACAAATACAGATCAAACCAAAGATATTAAGCATAGCAGACATCTTTTTTCTTGCAGATTATTGCATTTTGATTGAGTTATTGATAGAAGATACGCGAAAAAAGAAGAAAGCAAAGTAGATTGAAAATACTTTCTTTTTTTTTTTGAACTTACTTAATCAAAAACTCTTCCATTCTCAAAAAAAAGAGAATAGAGGAAATCATACTTTCATACATTATCTTAATTGAATTCTATGTAATGATCAAGAAATTAAGTTTAATTCTATATATACACGTGTGAAAATCCTAATAAAAATCGACTGGATTCTATTGATAGTTGGGCTGGAATTGACGAACAATCAATAAGAATATTATTCTAGATTTGAAATCTAAGTGGGGCGTGGCCAAGTGGTAAGGCAACGGGTTTTGGTCCCGCTATTCGGAGGTTCGAATCCTTCCGTCCCAGAGCATCCGCATTCTATCTTTTTTAAAAACCGAATTGACTTCAAAACCCACACAGATATAACTAAATCTAATTGTGATCTAATGCAGGCAAGATAGGATAATAGATTCGATTTTTTGCTTTAAGTTTAAAAATTAAAGGGGGTTAGACGGACGGACATATACCTCTTTATTTATATGTAAGGAGTTAAGTTACTTATGTCGTGTGTGTATTTCTATCTAAATTTTATAAACTATTGATATTCTCAAAGATGCAGTAGGATTGATTAAAGTTCCTATGCAAACCATGTTGAGGTAAAATAACTAGTAAGAACAAATATTTCATTTAGGTCTGTTTCGTTTTGTACCTAGGCCTAGAAAGTTTATGATATTGTAAAAAAAGGGTACTTCTTTTCGGGGGGGGTTATAACTCCCGATTGGGTTGGGGGAAGTAGATAGGAGTTAATCAACAACAAAAGGTGTCAATTTGAATATCTACCCGAATCTCATTTCGAATCTAATTATCAAAATACACATGTTACGTATGTATTTTGAAACTCAATTTTTAGGTATTTCGTATTTTGCTCGTTATAAAATAACGAATGAATAAGTATAAATTTATGTAATGGTTGAAAGTAAGGATGATTCAGACACTCTATTCACTTTAATGGAAAACGAATTGAACCCGAAAAGAAATACGTAACGTATAAAATGAGGAAATATTCCTATCTTATCGATCTTATCTATATAATATAACATAACCTTTGATCTCAGTAAGAATGGTTGACGGTTTTTGTGAAAAAAAATCCTATTTGTTTTTCCAAGTTATAATTTCGATATAGCTATCGCTTTTATTGAAATAAATCATTAATGGCTTAGTTCGAGAAAAATGGATTTATTTTTGTCTTTTATTGTAAATGAAACAAATTCCAATACACTCATGATGCTGCATTAGGAATCTTTTTTACATTTATGCACTTACTTAGCTTATTTATTTATATATAACTATAATATAACTTTCTATTTCGAATTTTTATTTCAAACCCTATACTCCTAGTATTATAAAAAAAAATAGCTATATAAAAATCTATCAATTAAATTCTATACGTATTACGTATATATATAATATATATAATAAATAATAGCATCTTTGTTTAAATATTTTTTACTATATAAGAAAGTATAGATTTCTATGTACCGACTAAACCAATGACTATTCATGATTCCATAATTGAATCACTTTTATACCGGTTCAAAATTTGAGGAATGTTATGGTAAAACTTCGTTTGAAACGATGTGGTAGAAAGCAACGTGCGACTTGAAGGACATGATCTAATGTGGATTTTTATATCCACCATTTTATATAGAAAAAGGTGCTCTTGGCTCGACATCTCCTGTTCCGTTAGACTATAACCCCCGAAAGTGTGGGTTATAGTTAATTCGTGGTGGAGCTCGAGTAGAAAGTCTTGATTCATTTCTTAAGAGCAAGAATCCAGGGTTAGTGTGAATCAATAAATTAGAACAACTTCGTAAGTATATTTTTGATAGAGAAATCGAAAGGATCCAATCCCATCAAGTTTCCAATCAAAAGGGAATTTTTGTTGGAATCGATAAACCCTTTTTGAGAAAAAGTAGATCGTGAGAGAATCAAGCGTTTGTATGATTCTTTTCTTTGATAAACAATCACAAAAAGGGTATGTTGCTGCCATTTTGAAAGGATTAAAGATCAACGAAGTAATGTCTAAACCTAACGATTCAAAGCAAAGAGATTCCGAAACAAGGAAAGGCCCTTTTCATTCTCAATTGTATCAACAACTGGATTAGAATGAAGAATTAAAATAGAGGTTAAATAAGCCAGACAAAAAGGGGTTTAGAGACCACTCAATAAATGAAATGTTTCTTTTGAGCTATTTAAGAGTTATTCAACTTGAGTTATGAGTGCAAATGGTTTTTTACGGAAAGAAGAATAAAAGCAAAAGCGTACTTAATTCTTAGTCTAATTAATTAATTAATTTGATGATTTTATGGATCTATTTGCCATTAGAATTTTATATCTACACAACTTGAAAAAAAAGAAGAATAAAAAATCATTTTTCTTGAGCCGTACGAGGAGAAAACTTCTTATACGTTTCTAGGGGGGTATTATTCATATAATCTATCCCAATGAGCCGTCTATCGAATTGTTGCAATTGATGCTCGATCCCGAAGAGAAGGAAGAGCTCTTCGGAAAGTTGGTTTTTATGATCCGATAAAGAATCAAACTTATTTAAACGTTCCCGCTATTCTCTATTTTCTTGAAAGGGGTGCTCAACCTACCGGAACTGTTTATGATATTTTAAAGAAGGCAGCGGTTTTTAAAGAACTTCGCCCTAATGAAATTTAATTCACTTAATGAAATACAACAAGAAAGAGACTTGAGCGAGTCGTATATGGTTTGATACTTTATTTTGATTTGATATAATCCTTTCTTTATTATTCACATCTTTTTTTGCTCTATATTTATATGGCTAGAAAAAAGAGCAAGTGAACAAACGAAGAAAGTTATATTGACCAAGTCACTAACTGTAGGAATTGGATCTAGCAATAGACAATTCCGACATTCCTTTCAACTAGATGGTTTTCCTTGGAACTATATTCAAAAAAGAATGAATGATTTGACGTATAGTTATTGATCTTTTTTCGACTTATTTTTTATTTCTATCGACATTCCTTTCTAAGCATGTACCTTATTTAGATAGTGCCAATCCAACAAAAGTTCTTTTTTATTTCTTCAATTGATTCTTTTATTATCTTACATTTTCAATGAAATTTATATTATTTCTTTTTTTTTTTAACAGACATATTGACAAGAGTGTAGTGAACAAATATAATTCAAGTGTAAATGGGTCCAGTTTTTTTCTATTTGTCCTACATACAAAACACAATTTTTGTTTTTTACTTTATTCGTTTATTCAAAGTTATAAAAAAATGAAAAAAAATCTATCTATATAATGTAATGAATGAGAATATCTAAGAAGTGCTCTATCATTTTTTTATTTGAAAATTTATTGTATTGTCAGTTGATCTTCTTTTTATTAGACTATAAAACTTACTTTCGTTTTTTATATTTTTTGCTAATTCAATGCTTTGGTTGTCTTGTCTAATTTCTTTATTTTGATCTCGATTGTATCTACATACTATACTATATACTCTCTTTGGGTTGCTAACTCAACGGTAGAGTACTCGGCTTTTAAGTGCGGCTAGGGTCTTTTACACATTTGGATGAAGTAAGGGATTCGTCCACACCATCGGTAGAATTTGTAAGACCACGACTGATCCTGAAAGGAATGAATGGAAAAAAGAGCATGTCGTATCAATGGAGAATTATGCAAAAATTTCGTTATTATTAGATCGGTACAAAAAATTTGGTTGAATTTTTAGAACGAAACGAAATTAATTCAAAATTGGGTCGATTGAATACATGGATCGAGCCTTATGGCTCTAATTAGAGGGAAAAAAGCAACGAGCTTATGTTCTTAATTGGAACGATTAACCGCCCTAATTAAACGTTAAAAATAGATTAGTGACTGATGCGGGAAAGGCTTTTCCAGGAATGGATTACAGATCTTTAGTGAATCCTAACTATTAGCCATTTTCCATTCGATTACAAAAGAAAATGGAGATGAATGTGTAGAAGAAACAGTATATTGATAAGGATACTTTTTTTCCAAAATCAAAAGAGCGATTGGGTTGAAAAAATAAAGGATTTCTAACCATCTTCTTATCCTATAACTATAAAGAAAGAAACCAATTAGATGGAAAAAAGTTAGAGAGTCCGTTGATGAGTTTACCTGTCTCCGAGGTATCTATCTATTATTTTGTACTAGAATACCTTGTTTTGACTGTATCGCACTATGTATCATTTTATAACCCCTGAAAACCTCTACCTTTCTTTTTGTTTACGATCTCATTTAAAATGGAGGAATTCCGAAGAAATTTAGAACTGGAGAGATCTTGGCAATACTTTTTATATCCCCTTATCTTTCAGGAATATATTTATGCACTTGTACATGATCAGGATTTAGATTTGAATAGGTCCCTTTTGTTGTCAAAAAAAAATAGGGGTTATGACACAAAATACAGTTTACTGGTTGTAAAACGTTTAGTTATTCGAATGTATCAACAGAATCATTTGATTCTTTCTGTTAATGATTCGAACAAAAATGAATTTTTTGTGCCCAAGAAAAATTTGTATTCTCAACGGATCTCGGAGGGATTTGCTACTATCGCGGAAATTCCATTTTCTATCCGCTTAATCTCTTCCCTAGAAGGAAAAGAACTAAAAAAATATAAAAATTTACGATCAATTCATTCAATATTTCCCTTTTTAGAGGACAAATTTTCGCGTTTAAATTATGTGTTAGATATATTGATACCTCACCCCATCCATTTTGAAATCTTGGTTCAAACTATTCGTTACTGGGTAAAAGATACTTCCTGTTTGCATTTATTGCGATTCTTTCTTTATGAGTATTGTAATAGTGTTATTACTCTAACGAGATCTGTTTCAAGAAATCAGAATAAAAGATTCTTTTTGTTCTTATATAATTCCTATGTGTGGGAATGCGAATCCATCTTCGTTTTTCTCCGGAACCAATCCTCTCATTTACGATCAACATCGTACGGAGCCTTTCTTGCACGAGTCTATTTCTACCGAAAATCAGAGCATTTTTTAAAAGTATTTACTAAGCATTTTCGGGTTATACTTGGGTTCTTCAAAGATCCTTTTCTGCATTATGTTAGGTATCAAGGAAAATGGATTCTGGCTTCAAGGGGTACATTTCTTCTGATGACTAAATTGAAATATTATTTTGTCAATTTCTGGCAATGTACTTTTTCCCTATGGGTGCAACCGAGAAGAATCTATACCAATCAATCATCAAATCAGCCCATTGACTTTATGGGTTTTCTTTTAAGTGTTCGACTAAAAACGTGCGTGGTACGAAGCCAAATGTTAGAAAATTCATTCTTAATCAATAATGGTATAAAGAAGTT